CGATGGATCCACTATGGTTATTTCATATCCCCCCTTGTCTTTTCGTATGATTCGACTTATTACACCCGCTGCTGTAGCATTATAAATTGTATTGTTACTCTTGCTCCCGTCAGGATAAATCTGACCCCTTCCCCTGTTTCCACCTACATATATGGGATATTTTAAAAAGTGAACATCCTTCTTAGTAGCAGGGTCCGGGGAAAGAATAGGAAGGGTAATTTCACTATATTTCTGACCAGGAACAGGACCTATCACAAGAATATTTTTTTTAGTGGGCCGATAGCTCTGAAAAGACAGATTGCCTATCTTTTCTTTCATTTCAGGAGAAATACGATCGGGAGGGGCTAATTCAAACCCCTCGGGTAAAATAATAACAGCCCCTACATTCAAAGCCCCTTTTTTACCATTAGCAAGAACCTGTTTCAGTTGCATATCATAAGGAATTCGAACAACTGCTTCAAATACAGTATCAGGAAGTACTGCCTGCGGAACCTCAATATCTACAGGCTTATTAGCTAAATGACAATTGGCACATACAATACGCCCCGTTGTTTCTCGTGGATTTTCATAACCTTGCTGTGCAAAAATGGGATATGCATTTGAAATGGATGCCTGAGTTATTATATATATTATGAGCAATACGGAAAGAGATCGAGTCATTTCTTCCCTTTTTATCCAAGAAAGGGGATTATTTCTAGTTTGCATGGTTCAATCGTTGATCCCGACAATTTCTACAATAAATTGGGTAGGTCTTTAGTATAATTCCCTATCTATTCGATGATTTTGTACTGGAATATTGGAGGAATCCCTTGAATAGGTACAAATAGAAAGAAATAGAAAGAGTAAACATGATTTGGAATGCTTTAGTTATGTACAAGGTAACAAACATTCTAATTGGCGTAATACCAGTGGATCATTTTTCAGTCATTCATTGAGTGATAAATCACTACAAGTGACGGAGATACACGATTTAAATAACGGAAGATCCAATATTTAAAAATTGTATCTAGAATAACTGGAAAAGTGGAAACAAGACCCGATATAATTTGATCGTTATCAACAAATCCAAAATCTTTGTATACAGAACCAATCATTAGTTCCCAACCATGGGGCGAATGGAATCCGATACATAAATCTGTTACTAAAAGAATAGAAAACGCTTTTATTGTGTCGTTTAAGTTATATAGGAATTCCTGAACCCAAGAGTTAAGAAGAACAAGTTCTTCATTACCCAGAATTGAATTACCACTTAGAATAACGAAAGATATTATGTTTGTTGAGAAGTGTAAAATTGTATGAATATGATTCTCATTCTGCCTCTTGATCAATTGAATAGTTTCTTTGTGGATTCCTATATGAAGTTTTTGTAGATGTGTCTCCGGATCTTCCTTTATCATTTCGTCCAACAGGAGGAGTTCCTCTAATTCTATAAATTTTTCTAGAATACTCTTTTCTTGAATATCATTGAAAAAGGTTTCGGATTGTCTCGTATTCCACCAATTAAGAACCCAAGATTCAAGACTTTTATTAAATAAGAGAGAGATCCACCAGGGAAAAAATATTATAGATACAAGATATAGAATGTGAATAAATGCTTTCTTTTTTTCCATTTTTTTTTTCATCTGTGAATTGTTAATGAACCCACCCCACCTCATTCGTCGACTCTATACGATCTAATAGTTCGACCAAGTCCGAGCTCTATATACATCCAAAGTATTGAACCCACGAATCTAGTCCCCTTTTAGTTTAGTTATGATTCAGCGATTAGTCTTTGAATCTAGAAAGAATACAGAAGATAGAATAACAGCCCATTTCGAATGAAGAAATAATAATAAAAAAAGAAATATGATTTGCCGGCCATAATTCAGGGATATTTCTGAAGAATATTGTGATGATCAAAAATGAATGGCAAACCAAGAGAGAAATCAGATAGTTATAAGAGATTCAATTGTTTAATCAGTAAGGAGCCCAAAAGGAAAAAAGTCGATTGGCATTGACAAAAGAGAGATAATTTACAGGATACGATCTATCTATATCTAACGTATCAATTCAAAATATTGAACCTCGAAGATAAATTCTTTATTCCTAAATGTTTTGATATATGGGATGAATCTATTATTTCGATTTGTTACTGAATTGAGGTGGATAGATTTCTATACATATATATAAAACCCTTTCTTTTTTCACAAAAAGAGTTTTGTATTATGTTTGTTCCGTATAGCTTTAGTTTGAATGAGCGCTTTGAAAAAACTTCAGTTAGGCTGTGTTATAGAAAAAAGAAGATTCTTTCCTTTTTTCCCTTCTGTTTAGAAAGCATTTACGTTCTTCAGTTCATTTCAATTGGTACACGCAAGAAATAGGCCAATTCGGCGGCTTTTTGTTCAATTTCGCGTGGAGTAAAATTCTCATCAGTACGAATCAAAGGCATAGCCCCTCGGCCTTTGATTTCCATATAAAGGAAAAGAGCACGACGAGTATAAATACCCTCTTTAACTTCGATTCGGATGGACTGAAGATCTTTTATAAGGAATCGGAAGAAGATGCGACGATTTTTTCCAGGAAATCCCCAACGAAAAAGACATACTATTCCTTTTTTTCTATCGAATCGATCATAACCGCTACCTACATTCCATGAGATTGTGCACCACAAATAGGAGCTAATAAAGAGACCTGCTATCCCATAGAAAGACATTACGGCCCCTTGTGGAAAAAAAACGATTTGCTGATACGGAAATATCGAATTCCTACCAAGATAACTGGAAGTTCCAACCCATAAGAATCCTAATGAACCTAAAAAAAGGATAAAGGCCCAACATAAATTACTTGCCTTTCGTGAACCTGTTATAAGTTCTACCCATATATGTTCTGATCGCCAATTCATACTAGATCCAGTTGCGTTTTATTAGAATTGAGAGAATAACCCAAATGAATTTCATTTTCTTCTTTTTGTTTCCGAAGTAACTCTCATCAATTAGCACTATTTTGATGTGAACCTTTAGGAGTACTTAGGAATAATTCATCAAATTAGGTAGATCTCACTTAACTAATAACACCCCCTTCATAGGATCCCATTATAGATATCTATAGATATCTACACATGACCTTCTATTTCAGATTCAGACATTCGCCGACCCATAGCTATAATTCATTTACCCATATCTCATTTTGCATGGATAAGAGCTCTTTCATTTATGTTCGGGGGAAGTCGTATATTATCCCATATTCCACTAAATATATATATTTGTGTTAGAATCCAAGTTTAGCTAAGTCTTAAAAAAATGAATGAGATTTGGTATCATCGAGTCTAAACAATCTTGTTTTTTTGAACATGAAGAAAGAAAGAAGCCATTGCAATTGCCGGAAATACTAGGCCCACTAAAGGCACAAAAATAGAAGGTAAGTTTAGAATTGTCATAGCAATGAGTACCTCAATTTAATATTTGTACCTGTTATTGTTATAAAATAAGGACATCTTCTATTATAATAGAAAGAAATCTTATAACTTATAAAAAGTAAAATTCATATATTATATAATAAGTGCAAAGAATGTAGAACTAAACAAAAAGCCTTATTCATTGTCATTTTTCTACATGAAATATATGTATGATAACCATTATTCTTCTTTTGTTCTTGTCTTCTAATTTAATAAAGAAAAAGGGGTTTATTCAAAATTCCTGAAAAAAGGTTTGTTAGAATCCGCCCCAACAGGGATTCTTAGGATTTTCGGACGATATAGAAAGATACAAAAATCTATATTTCTATTTGATTGAATTCTATTTCTATATAGATACCATAAGAAGAGAACATGAAAATAGTTTTATTTGCCTAGCCTAATTTCGAGGAAGAAAGAGTTCACTCTTACTATCATATCTTGTTGATGGAAACTTCCTAATTAGGAATCAGAACTATAGTATAGGAAAAGAGGATCTCGTGAAAAAAAAAAAGAATTATCCGCAACTTTTTATTCTTTGATACAATTCGATTTTACTTATATCACTAAAGAAAACTTCATACTTCTCTTTGATTTCGATAAACTAACTACCTTTTTTCTACAAATAAAATAATTGAACTTAATGCTCTACTTGATTATTGAATTTCGATTTAAAGGAAAGAAAGCGTGGAGCTGAAATAACTCACTCAGAATGCTTTTTAAAAGATTACGTGGTACGATTGAATCGAATAAGCCCTTATGGAATAAATATTCAGCCGCTTGTGAACCTTCGGGTACTGTCTTATTCAATGTTTGTTCAATTACTCTTTTACCCGCAAATGCAATGTAGGCATTGGGTTCGGCAATAATGATATCCCCCAACATACCAAAACTCGCTGTCACCCCACCAGTAGTGGGAGACGTAAGGATGGATATATAGAATAACTTTTTATTTGATTGATAATCATATAACGCAGAAGATATTTTAGCCATTTGCATCAAACTCAAACTCCCTTCTTGCATGCGTGCCCCGCCGGAAGCGCACACTATAATAAGAGGTAGAAATTGGTTGGTAGCATACTCGATCAAACGAGTGATTTTCTCCCCTACTACGGATCCCATACTACCCCCCATAAACTGAAAATCCATAACTCCAATTGCTATGGGAATACCGTTTAGCCGACCTATGCCCGTTTGAACAGCCTCCGTTAATCCTGTCTTTCTTTGATAAGAATCGATACGATCTTTATAAAGTTCCCCTTCCAAATGAAATTCAATGGGATCCAAAGATACCATGTCTTCATCCATAGGATCCCAAGTACCGGGATCAATCAAAAGTTCGATTCTATCCGAACTACTCATTTTCAAATGATATCCACATTGTTCACAAATATTCATTTTTGACTTCAAAAATCTCTTATAATTTAATCCATAACAATTTTCGCATTGAACCCATAAATGCCTGTATTTTTGAGTTACATCGGGATCATTAGAACCTTCTCTTATAGTTAAATCACTACCATTCGTGCTAGTTTTTATACTGAAATTCTCGCTTTCACTACTATTTCCA